TGGGACGGATGTAAAGCAAAACAAATTGCTTCAGCTCCAAGAACAGAGGATTGTGTCGGTTGTAAGAGGTGTGAATCGGCTTGTCCAACAGATTTCTTGAGTGTTCGGGTTTATTTATGGCATGAAACAACTCGTAGCATGGGTCTAGCTTATTGATACCTCACTTAAAACTCTACTTGAATTCAGCTGATTTGTTTTACCGAGAAAACCCGAGCGCAAAAAAATTTTTGCGCACCGGTTTTCTGGTCCAAGTGTATTTTGCCTTTACCACGAATGATTTTCCTTGGTTAACAATAATTGTATTTTTACCAATAGCTGCAGGTTCTTTAATTTTTTTTCTTCCTCATAGAGGAAATAAGGTAATTAGATGGTATACTATTTGTATATGTATTTTCGAGCTCCTTCTACTAACCTATGTATTCCGTTATCATTTCCAATCAGATGATCCATTAATCCAACTAGTGGAAGATTATAAATGGATTCATTTTTTCGATTTTCATTGGAAATTAGGAATAGATGGACTTTCTATAGGATCTATTTTACTAACGGGATTTATCACTACTTTAGCTACGTTAGCAGCCTGGCCTCTTACTCGGGATTCTCGATTATTCCATTTTTTGCTATTAGCAATGTATAGCGCTCAAATAGGGCCATTTTCTTCTCAGGACCTTTTACTTTTTTTCATCATGTGGGAGTTAGAATTAATTCCGGTTTATCTCCTTCTATCCATGTGGGGAGGAAAGAAACGGATGTACTCGGCAACTAAATTTATTTTGTACACGGCAGGCGGTTCGGTTTTTCTATTAATGGGAGTTATGGGTCTTGGTTTATATGGTTCTAATGAACCAACATTAGATTTTGAAACATCAATTAATCGACCGTATCCTGTGGCCTTGGAAATACTATTTTATATTGGATTTTTGATTTCGTTTGCTGTCAAATTGCCGATTCTACCTTTCCATACATGGTTACCTGATACCCATGGCGAAGCTCATTACAGTACTTGTATGCTTTTAGCCGGAATCTTATTAAAAATGGGAGCATATGGGTTAATTCGGATTAATATGGAATTATTACCTCATGCTCATTCTATTTTTTCTCCATGGTTGATGATAATAGGCACAATACAAATAATCTATGCAGCTTTAACTTCTTCTGGTCAACGTAATTTTAAAAAAAGAATAGCCTATTCTTCTGTATCGCATATGGGTTTGATACTTATAGGAATTGGTTCTATAACCGACGCAGGACTCAATGGAGCCATTTTACAAATCATTTCTCACGGATTTATTGGGGCGGCCTTTTTTTTCTTGGCAGGAACAAGTTATGATAGAATACGTCTTGTTTATCTCGACGAAATGGGCGGCCTAGCTATCCCAATGCCAAAAATATTTACAATGTTTAGTAGCTTTTCTATGGGCTCCCTCGCATTACCAGGTATGAGTGGTTTTGTTGCCGAATTAATCGTATTGTGGGGGCTAATTACCAGTCAAAAATATCTTTTCATGCCAAAAATTCTACTGACTTTTATAATAGCAATTGGAATGATATTAACGCCTATTTATTCATTATCTATGTCACGCCAGATGTTCTATGGATCCAAGCTATTTAATGCCCCTACTTCTTATCTTTTTGATTTTGGCCCGCGTGAGTTGTTTGTTTCAATCGCTATCTTTCTACCCATAATAGGGATTGGAATCTACCCGGATTTTGTTCTGTCACTCTCAGTTGAGAAGGTTGAAGTTCTTTTATCTAGTTTTTTATAGAGATTTTTACTAAAGAAAAATTGAGAGAATTTTTTAAAACTTGTCGGAGAATAGAAAAAGAATGATTTTTCTATTCTTTTCAATCAAAGTGAAAAAAATGAATTTTCATTTTAACCCGATATGCGCGGTCTTTAGCGAGAACCGCGCAAATTACTACACTATTGATACTGGATTCACGCAGTTCATTACAACGTTTTTTATAGACAGCTCGCGTTAGTTTGTATTCGTAAGAAGCTTCCTTAGCTAGACGTTAATGTAAATGAACCATAACTATGTAGCCCTATTCCTAATAGATTAACTCCAAAATAGCATATCCAAATTATCAGAAACCCCAGAGCCGCCACCAGTGCGGAATTTTCACCCGGGAAATTCTTATTTGTTCGAATATGTAAATAAATAGCGAATATCATCCAAGTAATAAAGGCCCAAATTTCTTTTGGGTCCCAACTCCAATATGATCCCCACGCTTCATTCGCCCAGACTGCTCCTGAAATAATACCCGTAGTTAAAAAAAGAAATCCTAGACTAATCACACGATAACTCCAAAAATCCAACTGTTGAATTAATTGGCTCTTGTAATAATTCTTACCAGAAAAAAAAGAAGTATTTCTTAAAATAGTACTTCTGTCATAGCTATATTGGATTTCGTCAAACGAAAATGATTTTAAAAACCGATTACTTTTCTTTCGAAATGTAAAGACTAGAAGTGCAGCGGATAATAATGATCCACACAGAAGAGCGGCATAGCTCAATATCATCATACTTACATGCATTATTAACCACTCGGATTGGAGCGCAGGGACTAATATTGAAGGTTTCTGTATTTCACTTAAAAGACTTGAAGTAGCAAAGCCTTGGGTAAAAATAGTACTCGAGGCGGTTATTGTGCTTAGATTTTTATTTTTTTTGAAATAGGCCACTATATGAATAAGGGAGAAACTCCACGAAAGAAAGATTAATGATTCGTATAAATCACTTAGTGGAAAATGACCGGAATAAATCCAACGAATCACTAATAATCCGGTTAAACACAAAAAGGTCGGTATCATGCCCTTTTCTGATAACTCATATGGTTTTATGAGTTCAGTGACCAATAGGTTGATCAACCTAATTGAAATGACAATTGAAACAATTGAAAAGGAAATATGATTTAATATATGCTCTAAGGTTGAAAATATCATAAAAAAAAAGAGTAATCCCTTAATTTAAGTAATAAATGAAAAGCGGGAATTGAATTCATTTTTTATTATAAGATCTATTGTCTGGTGTTTTGAAGACGGCATGCCGCTACTCGGACTCGAACCGAGATGCTCTAGCACTGCTTCCTAAGAGCAGCGTGTCTACCGATTTCACCATAGCGGCTTGTTTGAACCCATAATAGGGTATTTATATTGAATCGTCAAGATTGACAGTGTCACTAAAAATTTTGGAATAACAATTAGTTCCCATTTAACTTCTTGCAGAAATTTAAAACAACAAAATTCATTTTCTTGCGGAACATAAAAGAAACCCCTTTTGAATTTTTCCAACGTAAGACATTGTTTGTATATAAGTTTGTATATAATATACCGAGAGTTTTCTTCTTTTATTGGTCGGGCTGAAATCAAAAATCAAAATTCTTGAGATATATAGATAAAGAAAAAATATTATTAGCACTTGAATTATAACAAAAAAGTCGATGGGGAAAATAAGACTCCCCACCAACAAAATGAAAAATAGAGTCCTAAAAAAAGGTAAAACCTTGTTTTTTCTTATTGTATTTTTCTTATAATTTTCAAAATTTTCAAATTCTTAATGTTCCATTTTTACATATGAACATCACAAATTTTCTTGTCGCATAAAAAAACTTTTTGATTTGCCAGTAGAAAGAGATTTTCCTAATGACAAAGCTTTTAACGCCGATGAATATCCCTTCCTTTTCCAAATATTTTTACGAATACGCTTTTTTGATCTAGAAGTGCGTTTTTTTGGAACTGCCATTTCAAAACGAAGAGGTGACTCAGTGTTATAGTTGGATGTGAAAGACATCTATTGTTCAAAAGAATCCTTAGTTACTATTCATTATCTCGTTATTCTTTTAGTCCTTATCATCACAAAAAAATATCAATATATGAACCTTGTATACAAAATTCCTACAAATTTATTTGTTCAAAAAGGTTTTTATACTCTAGAAGGCTTCTAAGAACAAATAAGTTGTCTGGGTTAGTAGTACTTTTATTTTTTGTTTTTTCTCAGATATTTTTATAATAAGCTATGATATATAAATCTAATTCATGGAACTAAAAAAAATAACGAGTTATTAAGCCGATGACATTAGTGAATTCCACGATTGATATCAGAATCAAGTACTTTATGAGTGTAATTCCTGATGGTTGCTATACAAAAAACCATTGTATTGTTAGGAAAATTTCTATTTTTATTTTTGATCTCTTCCTAAATTTTTCTATTTTCAAAATACAAATATATTTAAAATAAAGAAGTATTTTCTTTTTTACGGAACTTGGTCATATTATTTGACCACGTCTAACTTCTTGAGTTGAATATTTGAACTATTTCAAAAAACTCAGATACAGAATAAGTACGAGTATCAAATGCTAAATTTTTTTTACGTTAATTTTTTTTAGTTAGTGCATATTTTGATTTTTTTATTGATCCCTTTTGAAAGGGGTGGGGTCTAGTTAATCGGAAGCAATTAATTCCGACTAAAAAACTTTTTTTTATGGAACAAACATATCAATATGCATGGATAATACCTTTCCTTCCCCTTTCAGTTCCTATATTAATCGGAGTGGGACTTCTTCTTTTTCCGTCGGCAACACAAAGTCTTCGTCGTATGTGGGCTTTTCAAAGTGTTTTAGTATTAAGTATAGTCATGATTTTTTCGATCAATTTCTCGATTCAGCAACTAAATAACCGTGCTACCTATCAATATGTCTGGTCTTGGATTCTCAATAATGATTTGTCTTTAGAATTTGGCTACTTAATCGATCCGCTTACTTCTATTATGTCAATATTAATCACTACTGTTGGAATTTTGGTTCTTATTTATAGTGATAATTATATGTTTCATGATCGTGGATATTTGAGATTTTTTGCTTATATGAGTTTTTTCAGTACTGCCATGTTGGGATTAGTTACTAGTTCCAATTTGATACAAATTTATATTTTTTGGGAATTAGTAGGAATGTGTTCATATCTCTTAATAGGATTTTGGTTCACACGTCCTGTTGCAGCAAATGCTTGTCAAAAAGCGTTTGTAACTAATCGTGTTGGGGATTTTGGTTTATTATTGGGAATTTTGGGTTTTTATTGGATAACAGGGAGTTTTGAATTTCGGGATTTATTTCAAATATTCAATAACTTGATTTTTCATAATGAGTTAAATTTTTTATTTGTTACGTGGTGCACTGTTTTATTCTTTTCTGGTGCCGTTTCGAAATCGGCACAATTCCCTCTTCATGTATGGTTACCAGATGCGATGGAAGGACCGACTCCTATTTCGGCTCTTATCCATGCCGCTACTATGGTAGCCGCGGGAATTTTCCTTGTCGCTCGACTTTTACCTCTTTTCATTATTATACCTCACATAATGAATTTAATCTCTTTAATAGGGATAATAACACTATTTTTTGGAGCTACTTTAGCTCTTGCTCAAAAAGACATTAAGAGGGGTTTAGCCTATTCCACCATGTCGCAATTGGGTTATATGATGTTAGCTCTAGGTATGGGGTCTTCTCGAAGTGCTTTATTTCATTTGATTACTCATGCTTATTCGAAAGCATTATTGTTTTTGGGATCGGGTTCTGTTATTCATTCAATGCAAACTATTGTTGGTTATTCTCCGACTAAAAGTCAAAATATGGTTTTTATGGGAGGTTTAAAAAAACATGTACCAATTACCAAAAGTGCTTTTTTATTAGGCACACTTTCTCTTTGTGGTATTCCACCTCTTGCTTGTTTTTGGTCCAAAGATGAAATTCTTAATGATAGTTGGTTATATTCAGCAATTTTTTCAATAATAACTTGGTCTACGGCGGGATTAACCGCATTTTATATGTTTCGGATCTATTTACTTACTTTTGAAGGACATTTAAATGCTCATTTTCAAAATTTCAGTGGAAAAAAAAAGACTTCCCTCTATTCAATATCTCTATGGGGTAAAGAAGGTTTTAAAGTCAATAACAAAAACTTTCATTTGTTAACTTTATTAATAATGAAGAAAAAGAAAAGTGCTTATTTTTTTTCACAGAAGCTAGATCGAATTGATGAGAATGCAAGAACTAGAAGCCAACCTTTTCTTACTATTTCTCGTTTTGGCACGAAGAAAACTTTTTCATATCCTTATGAATCAGATAATACTATATTATTTCCTATCCTTATATTAGTTTTTTTTACTTTCTTTGTTGGATTTATAGGAATTCCTTTGAATGGCGTCGATTTGGATATTTTATCCAAATGGTTAAACCCCGCTATAAATCTGTTACATCAAAATTCGAATAATTTAACAGATTGGTCGGAATTTGCGAAAGATGCAGTGTTCTCAGTCAGTCTAGCCTATCTTGGCATAAGTATAGCATTTTTTTTATATAAGCCTCCATATTCCCCTTTTACAAATTTTGATTTAGTTAATTCATTAATTAAAACAAATCTTAAGATAATTTTTTCTGACAAGATAAAAAATGGGATATATGCTTGGTCATATAATCGTGGTTATATAGACGCTTTTTATGCAACATACTTAACAGGGACGACGAGAAGAGTGTCGGAATTCACTCATTTTTTTGATAGAAAAGTAGTTGATGGAATTACGAATGGAGTAGGTCTTATGAGTTTCTTTGTAGGAGAGGCGATCAAATCTATGGGCGGTGGGCGCATTTCTTCGTATCTTTTCTTGTATTCTTCTTACGTCTCAATGTTTTTATTAATTGCCTATTTCTTATCTAGAAGATAAAATTTTCGCTATTCTATTCTTAAATCTAAACATCTGAGGATAGAATAGTGAAAAAAAGCGTGAGTATTTAAAAGCTCAATTTCTCAATTTCATCAAAAAGAATTATTTTGTTATCTTTTATCAAAAAAATCAGAAAATGTTACAAAATTTATATTAACCGCATTTAATAGAAGTTCAAGACACATAAGAGCCCTAACCATATTTCGACTCGTGATCAATCCATATAGACCGACAGAAAATAAATAGGCACTCAAAATAAGTACATGTTCGAGCATCATTAACAAACTCCTTATCAATCTCGATTCATTTCAATATGAACAAAAATTTCACTAATTAGATTAACTCGAACATAGCAAGTAATAAAATAAAGAAATCGATTGGTAATAGATCGAACTAATAAAGTAAAGAATTTTTTTCTACATGAAGGCAAATAGAATAGAAAGGAAATGAATGTGATAGTCCAGAATACAGTTTGATTTTGATTCCCCCTTCTCAAAAGTGATTATTGACGAGCTACAGCAATTGCGCCTATTAACGCAACTAAAAGAATTATTGAAATGAGTTCAAATGGAAGAAAAAAATCTGTTGATAGATGAATCCCAATTTCTTGACTATTATTTATCAAATCTTGCTCTATAATCTGGTTTGATTTTGTAGTCCAAATAATCCCGTACCATGACGTATCTGGAATAGTAGTCATTAGTGAAGCAAAAAGACTTGTACAAACTACCGAAGTAACCCCATCTCCAACGGTCCAAGGATGAAAATCTTTGTAATATTCTG